CAAGCTATTATTTTATTTTCGGTCTAGTATAAACTATTAACTTTTAGTTATTTAAGAAAATAATTTTCCTGGACAGTTAGCCTTTAGTTTTAAATTAGTAGATTGTAGTAGACACAATTGCTCCTGTTTCTTCTATATTGTGAAAATCAGCAGGTAATAAGTTTTCTCACTCAAGACTAGTTCTTATCCTTATAGATCAGATTACGGCTCGACGTCTAATGAAGGCTTCTCATAGTAGAAATATAAAAAAGAACCCTCCTACAAATGAGATTGTTGACCCAACAGAGGAAATAATATTTCATGTTATATATCTATCCGGGTAGTCAGAATATCGTCGTGGTATACCGGCTAATCCAAGAAAATGCTGAGGAAAGAAAGTTAAATTTACCCCGATAAACATAATGTAAAAGTGTGCTTTTGTTCATCGTTTGTGAAGTGTTAGGCCTGTTAGTACTGGGAATCAGAAATTAAATGCCCCAAATAGGGCAAACACTGCTCCTATTGATAGAACATAATGAAAATGGGCTACCACATAATATGTGTCATGAAGTATAATATCTAGTGATGAGTTAGCTAGAACAATACCTGTAAGACCACCAACTGTGAACAGAAAAATAAACCCGATTGCTCAAAGTATTGGGGCATCATATTTAATTTTTCTACCGTGAATTGTAGCTATTCACCTAAAAATTTTGATTCCTGTTGGGATAGCAATAATCATTGTGGCTGCTGTAAAATATATTCGGGTATCAACGTCTATGCCTACTGTAAATATGTGATGAGCTCATACAATGAACCCTAAAATCCCAATTGCTAGTATTGCATAAATTATTCCAATTGTTCCGAAGGTTTCTTTTTTTGAAGATGAGTGAGTAACAATATGAGAAATTATACCAAATCCTGGTAAAATTAAAATATATACTTCTGGGTGTCCGAAAAATCAAAATAAGTGTTGGTATAAGATTGGGTCTCCCCCACCAGCCGGGTCAAAGAATGTTGTGTTAAAGTTTCGGTCTGTAAGGAGTATTGTGATAGCTCCGGCTAATACTGGTAGAGATAGAAGAAGTAAAATAGCTGTGATTTTTACAGACCATACAAATAACGGCACTTGTTCTATTTGTATTCCTTGTCATCGTATGTTAAATACTGTAGTAATGAAATTAATTGCACCTAGAATTGAAGCAATACCTGCTAAGTGTAATGAAAAAATTGCAAAATCTACAGATGGCCCTGCGTGAGCTACGTTTCTTGCTAGAGGAGGGTAAATTGTTCAACCTGTCCCGACACCCCCCTCTACAGCTGCTGAGGATAGTAGAAGGGTTAATGAAGGTGGTAGAAGTCAAAATCTTATGTTGTTTAGTCGAGGGAAAGCTATATCTGGTGCTCCTAATATTAACGGGATTAGTCAGTTTCCGAACCCTCCGATTATTATTGGTATAACAAAAAAGAAAATTATTACAAAAGCATGTGCTGTAACAATTACATTATAAAGTTGGTCGTCACCAAGTAATGTTCCGGGTTGTCCTAATTCTACACGAATTAGTAAGCTTAAAGCTGTCCCTAGTAGGGCGGACCATATTCCTAATAAAATATAGAGTGTTCCAATGTCTTTATGGTTTGTTGAAAAAACCCATCGCATATATATGTTCTATTAAAGGGAAGTTTAAAATAACTACAATTCCAAATAAGTTTAGAATTATGAAAGTTCTTACAGGGATGAAAATAAACCTTGTTTTTTGATTTTTAGAAATTCTTGAAAAAATGTTTATTGGGGTTGTGTACTCAAAGAAAGATGATATAATTAACGATAAGTAGTAAAATAATCTGATTAGGGATGAAATAATTAAAATTAGGAGGATTATTAGGTTAGTTAGTGTTATTGCGGATAGTGTTATAACTAATCATTTTGGGATGAATCCCAATAAAGGTGGGATTCCCCCTAAGGATAAAAAAAATAATATGATTATGGGTTGGGTTATAATATGAATTTTTGAGACTAAAAATCTTGTCCTTTTGATTATTGTGAACTCTAATCATCAGGAGATAATAATAATAGAAGATGAGATTAAGATATAGGACAGGAAGTAGATTTTTAAAGATATTTTTGTTAGGGTACATGAGAAAATTATTCATCCAAGGTGGGAGATTGAAGAGTATGCTAAAAGGGCTCGAATTTGTGTTTGGTTAATTACCCCAATTGCTCCAACCATTGCTGATCTAGCCCTTATTATTAAAATAAAATAAATCATTGTTGGTGAGATATGATGCGAAAGCAGGGAATATATAATAAATATTGGTGCAATTTTTTGCCAAATAAAAAGAATAAAGTTGGCCGGCCATGAAATTCCTCTAGCTACTCTTGGAAGTCAGAAGTGAGTTGGGAAACCCCCTATTTTAATTAACAATCCTGTTAAAATTAGAATTTGTGCGTGGTTAGTAATAAAAAAATGAGAAATATCCCATGAGAACTGTCTCCCGTAAGCTAGGGCAGATCCCATAATAAAAATAGCTGATCCTAAGGCTTGAAAAATAAAATATTTAATTGCTGACTCTGTTTCAATAGTTGATCCTCGGGTTAAAATAAGTGGGATAAATGCAATAAGGTTGATTTCTATTCCGATTCATATAGGGAGCCAATGAATTGACCTTAGTGAATAAAATGTTCCGAAAATTAATAAAATTGAAAAACATATAGAATACGGTAGAAATTTAGTAATATTAGAGATTATCATTAAGAGAAAGAATAGAATTTAACTACTCAAAATATGGTTAGAAGCCTTATTTTTAACATTTTCTCTATATAAATTAAATAAACCAGTCTAATGATCCTTCGTTTCATTCGTGAAATAACCCAATAATAAGAATTATTAAAAATGAGATAATACCAAATATTGTTAGAGGGTTTATTGAAAAATAGGAGAAAGATACGGCCGGGATTAATAAAACAATTTCGACATCAAAAATTAAAAAAATTACTGCTAATAGAAAAAATCGTATGGATAGTGGGGAACGTGCGTACCCTATTGGATCAAACCCACATTCGAAAGGTGATCTTTTTTCTCGGTCGTTGATTGTCTGCTTTGAAATTATTCATGTGATAGCTAAAATAGCAGAAGAAATAGCAACTGCAATAATTGATGTAATAATGTTGATAAACATTAAACATCAAAGGTATAAACCTTATGTTTTACAGCATCAATGTAATCCGTTCTTCCGGCGTGATGTTCTAAGTTAGTTTTGTTATTACAATTTTCTAATTAACAGTTAGACGCCTCTATTTTAGCTTTAACTTAAAAGCAAAGACAGGATAATACTATCAAATTACGGGTCGAAACCGTAAGTGAGTTTCACTTTTTGCTTTTGGTGTCAGGAATAAAATAATTCCATTTTTTGAATGCAAATCAAATCTTTTGTTTTTAAAGTACGATACCTTATCCTCAGGGGTAAAAATTACCATAAATAAATTAAAAGTTTATCGCTTATTTTGTTTCGGCCACCTAAGAAATTTTAAATTATGATCCCCATCAGTAAATTGATAGGTACAGGAATAATCACACTACATCAACAAAGTGTCAATATCAAGCAGCAGCTTCGAACCCAAAATGATGGGTGTCGGAGAAATGGTGTGATCACATACGAATTAGACAGATTATAAGAAATGATGTTCCGATTAAAACATGTAGTCCGTGAAAACCTGTGGCCACAAAAAATGTAGATCCGTATGCACCATCTGCAATAGAAAATGAGGCTTCAACATATTCCCCTGCTTGTAGGTAGGTGAAGTACACTCCTAGAATAACTGTAATTGAGAGGGCTTGTATAGCAGTTGATCGGTGTTTCTCTAAAAGTCTGTGATGCGCCCATGTAATTGTAACACCAGAGGCTAAAAGAACTGCAGTGTTAAGAAGTGGTACTTGAAACGGGTTTAACGGATAAATTCCGGTAGGAGGTCAGCATGAGCCTAGTTCTAGTGTTGGGGCTAATCTCCTATGGAAGTACGCTCAGAAAAATGCAAAGAAAAATAGAACTTCTGATGAGATAAATAATAACATCCCTAACGATAGCCCTTTGTAAACTTTGATAGTATGGTATCCTTGTATTGTTCCTTCTCGCACAATGTCTCGTCATCACTGAATTATAGTTAATACTGTAATTGTTAATCCGATGATTATTAGAACCGGACCTATGTTTTGTATCCAAACAATTAGTCCTGATGTTAAAAACAATGCTCCTATAGAACCTAGAATAGGTCATGGACTGAATTCTACTAAATGAAATGGGTTGCGTATCATTATACCTTTTTTATTTTGAAATAATATTGTTGCTTGGAATAGCAGCTGTACTGAGCAGACTAAAAAGGTTTTATAGTATAAATATTAAAAGTTGTATTATAGGTGTTTAATTTTATTTAGTTATTATATATTTAGGTGAGTTGTTATTTTTATGTAGTGTATTTGTGCCAATGACTTTTCTATATATTGAAGAATCATGCTGTTTGTGTTAAACTGTATTAGGTATATTAAATTATAAATATGTTGTACATAGTGTGCGGCCGTGTATTTTTATATTTGCTTTTAATGTAATTATTAATTTGGTAGTGTTTTATAGTGTTAGTTATTTTTCTTTAGTTAATAGTAAGTGTTACGTAGCTACATACCTTTTCTACATCTTGAAATAGCCTTACTGCTTGGAAAGCAATTGTACTGGGTATACTAAAAAGGTTTATGATGTGTAAAATATTGAAATTATATATGTATATATATTAAAATATATGTGATTTTATAGTTATTAATTAACGGTGATGTTTTACATTATTAACTACTACTGTCTTGTTTCATTGGAGAGTTATGAAGTTGTGTTCTTTCCTAGACCTTGAGATATTAACACTACTTGGAAAGTAGTTGTATTGGCCGTACTAAAAAGGTTTTTATGACTTTAAAAGTATTTTAAAATTATACACTCACACTATTAGTATGTTCAGTTTTCTAGTAACAAACCATTTGGTAATATTTTATTATTTATTTCGTTTGGTGTAAGTATTTCGTATCTGTATACCTTTTTTACATGTCGAATAGCTTTATTTCTTGGAGAGCAATTGTGTTAGGTATACTAAAAAGGTCTGTTGAGTTATATAAATATTGAAATTATGTTTTTACAGGTATATTATAAATATATTTAATTCCATAAGCAGTTAATTAGTGGTTATGGTTTTATACTATAAATTACTATAATTTTGTTAACAGGTATTGGATAGCCTTTTCTACATCTTGAAATAGCCTTACTGCTTGGAAAGCAACTGTACTGGGTATACTAAAAAGGTTTTAATTGTGTTGAAGTACTTGAATTATATGTGTATATACACATATGTTATTAAAATATTTAATTTTATAGTAATATATAGTTTGGTAATATTTTATTTTATTACTTATTTCGTTTGGTATAAGTATTGCGTAGTTGTATACCTTTTCTACATCTTGGGATAGCCTTACTGCTTGGAAAGCAATTGTACTGGGTATACTAAAAAGGTCTGCTGCGCTGTATGAATATTTGAAATTATGTATATACAAGTACACTATGAATATATTTAATTATATAAATAGTTAATTAGTGGTTATGATTTTGTGTTATAAATTACTACAATCTTGTTATTTGGGATATCGGGTAGTTGTGTGCCTTTTCTACATTTTGATATAGCCCCGCTTCTCGGAAAGAAATTGTACTAGGTATACTAAAAAGGTTTGCTATTATATGTAAATTATTGAAACTGCATACTATAAAACGTATTTAATTATATAGTAATTAGCTAACGGTGATATTTTATACTGTTAATTATTATTGATTTTGTTTAGTGGAGTGGTCACGTAGTTGTGTGTTTTTACTGTATATTGAAACACCCTTACTTCTTGTAAGAAACTGTGTTGGGAACATTAAAAAGGTCTTATATTATTCATAAAATGTTGAAATTATTTATAAAACAAAATATTTAATTTTACAATAATTATTTTTGGGTGTTTTTATATAATTATTTTGTTTAATAGGGAGTACCGTGTAGTTTGGATTTTCTCAGATCCTGTAATAGCCTAACTTTTTTTAGTAACTGTATTGACCACACTAAAAGGTTTTTACTGCGCATAGATACATAAGTCATATACTGTGTGTTTTATAAGAATATCTTCACTTCATAATAACTACTTTTGGCTATATTTTATATTGTTAATCATTTTGTTAGTGTAGATAGTACGTAGCCGGTAACTACTCCAAGGCAAATAGCCTTACGTTTGAAAGTGATTGTACTGGGTATATTAAAAATTTACTATGTTATATAATATATTAAAAATAATTATGTTATATAATATGTTGAGTCTATGGGGATTTTACTTATTCTGTAGTAGTTTTTATTATGGCTATATTATTACTGGAATTAGGTTGTTTAGTTATGTTTTATATGATATATAGTGTTAAAAATTATTATATAAAAATAAATTGTGTTTAATGAGAAGAAAGTACTATTTTGTTATATAAATATTATATAAGTTTTTAACTTTATTAAGGGTTTTTATAAGAAATTATTTTATATTGTTAATTATTATTTTTTGTTAATAATTTGGGTATTAAGCATAGTTGTGTAGTTTTATGGTTTTAATAGTATTTTGCTTGTGAAGTAAATTATTTTGTGTGTAAATAAGGTTTGTATGATGTGTGGTATTAAGAACTAAGTAGTAGTTAAGGTAATAAGGGGGTATAATGGATCGTTAATAATTAATTAGCTTAATATTTTATATTTTGTTTTTAATTGATTTTATTGTTTTATGGTAATGTGTGATTATGTAAATTAAAAAGGTTACATGTTTACATAATATATTAAAAGTAACTGTGGTTGTGGTGATGTTGAAATTATAATTAGTTTATTTAATAGGAAGCTGTTTATTTACCTATAATTATAGTATGTGTTTAATTTATATTAAGGATATATGTGTATTTTTTATATTTTTAATTAGTTTATTGTTTAGGGTATTTGCGTAGGAAGTAATATAAATTTTATAGTGTTATATAGAGTGTTTAGTTTATAGAAATTTTGGGGGTATTATATATATATATATATATATATATGTGGGTGTACACATTAATTATTACTTTAATTGGGCGTGGTGTATATTTAAGTTTAAAATAATTTTATTGTTTATAGTAAACCGTTATTGGTGTGTTAAAGGTTATTTATTATATGATGTATTAAAAATAATTATAGGCTTATAAATTGTTGATTTTATAGTTAGTTTTACTTAAACTATAGTAATTGATGTGTGGAGGGTAGCTGGCATAATTTAATGTTATATAATGTAGGTGTTAATATTTTGTATTTAAATATGTGTAAAATTGTTTTGGGTAATTTATTCTTAATATATTAAAGGTTTATTGTTTTTAATAATTTTAATAAATATTGACATAGAACATATATATATATATATATATATGTATACATAAAAAATATTCTATGATTAATGGGTTATTTATTGGTGGTTATTTTATATTAATATATATATATATATAGATATATATATATATATATTATAGGTATATATATATATATATATATATAGATATTAGAAGTATGTATTAATTACTATTAAACTTATATAATAAATAGTATAAAATTTTTAAAGAAAAACTAGGCAATTGTCCGAATTGGGTGGCCGAGTGCGATTAGGTGGTAGATTGTAAATCTTTAGACGAGTGTTTAACTCCCCAATAAAATAGGGTAAGCTAAGGCAAGCTATTGGGTTCATGCCCCGATTATGAAGAAAAATTTTTTATTCTTTCTCTATTATCAATTTGGTTCTAGTTGGTTATTTAGCTTATAGGGTGTAAAATACATGGATTTTTTTGAAGTGAGTGAGTTGTGGGTTAATTGTTTAGTGGTTTAATATTTCTATTTAAATAATGCTTGAGTATTATTTTAACTTAGTTTAAATAAGATACTCAGAGTAATTCACTTCACCAGTATTGGAGATTAAGAATTCAGGTAACTGTGACTTAGTAATTTCTTAAGAGACTTGGAAAAATTTGTGCCAGCTTCCGCGGTTATACAGATAAGTCAAGTTAAATTTGGATTGGTATAAAATGTAGTAAGTATTAGATTTTTTTAAGGTAAATAGGGGATTATAGTTTGATGGTAAAATTGTTCAAATGATATGTTGAGCTGTTTTTATCTGAAATATGATTTCTACGAAATCTTTTATTTAAACCGGGATTAGATACCCCGTTATTTAAGATGTTAATAGCTTAAGATACCTGAGTATTACTGGAGTAAAACTGTTAAATTTTAATGTGTTTTTATAGTCTTAAAACTCAAAGGACTTGGCGGTGTTTTAAGCCCTTTCAGGGGAACCTGTTCCGTTATCGATAGTCCACGAAGAACCTTACTTTTTTTTGTATTTCAGTTTGTATACCGTCGTCGTCAGGTGACCTCTAAAGGGATGAAGAGTTGGCTGATAGAAAATATTTAGCTCTAAACGTCAGATCAAGGTGCAGCTTATAGAAAAGTGGAGATGGGTTACGGATATAAAATTTTTTATGGGTTTTGTTTTGAAATAAAATGAGATAAAAACGGACTTGAGAGTAATTTTATAGGTAAGAGAGAAAAATTGAAGATGGTTTTAAAACGTGCACAAATCGCCCGTCGCTCTCATTGAAAATTGAGATAAGTCGTAACATAGTAAGGGTACTGGAAGGTGTTCTTGAGATTAAGGAGTATTATAAAATAATATATTTCATTTACATTGAAAAGATGGTGAGGATAGATTTCCCTTCTTAAATTTAAAATTTGTTTGATGTTTATAGTAATTAGTAGAAGAGAAGAAGAAGTGTTTTAATTATTAGTATTGACGAGAGAATATAGATTTAAAACTGTAGGTTATTAGTACCGTGAGGGAATAATATTAAATTAAATAAAAGTAGGATTTAAGTACCGTACCTTTTGTATGATGGCTTATCGAGTGATATCTTATCATATGATAGTTTCCCGAAATAAAATGAGCTATTAATACCCTTTGTCAGTGTTGAAGAATTGTATGTGGAGGTATTAATAGAGGTGATATGCCTAACGAATTTTATGGTAGCTGGTTTATTAGGAAAAATATGTAAGTATTGGCTAGATATTATTATAAGTGCATATTTTTAAATGTGTGTTTTTATTTCTTAGCTTAGGTTAAAGGGGATAAGCTCTTTAATCAATTAACATAAATTTATTTAGTTTTTAGTTTATTTTAGGCTTAATATTAGTCATAAATAGAAAAATTGTTATAGATTATATAATGAATTTATTTTTATAGGTTTTGTTGATTGTACTAATATTTTATAGTAAATAGGTTTTTATAAAAAATTATGATAAGATGAGTATTGCTACTTAAAAATTTTTATTATTTATAAATATTTAAAATGGTTTAGATATAAATTATAGTAAGTGAAATGTAGTAAAAGAAATGAAGAAAAGGAATTCGGCAAAAATTTGTTTCGCCTGTTTATCAAAAACATGGCTCTTTGAGGTTAAAATATAGAGAGTCGAGCCTGCCCAATGACGTAATGTTGAATGGCCGCGGTACTCTGACCGTGCGAAGGTAGCATAATCATTTGTCTTTTAATTGAGGACTAGAATGAATGGTTTGACGAAAACAAAACTGTCTTTTCTTTATTAAGTAGAAATTAGTTTTTAAGTGAAGAAACTTTAATTTTTGTAAAAGACAAGAAGACCCTATTGAGCTTTATTGTAAAATATTATTTTAATTATTATAATTATTAGAAGGTTTAAAAAATGTTTTTATAAATTGGTTGGGGCGACTTAGGAATATAAGAAACTTCCTTTAGTTATTGTAATAGTAACTTAATGATCCGGTATTATCGATTAAAGGAAATAGTTACCATAGGGATAACAGCGTAATTTTTTTTGAGAGTTCCTATCGAAAAAAAAGTTTGCGACCTCGATGTTGGATTGAAGTATCTAGAAGGTGTAGCAGCTTTTTGGGTTGGTCTGTTCGACCATTAAAACTTTACATGATCTGAGTTCAGACCGGCGTGAGCCAGGTCGGTTTCTATCTTTACAAAATGTATTGATTTTAGGTTAGTACGAAAGGACCGCCTGTAAAATAATTTTTATAGTAAGTTTTGGTTGTATTAAGAAATATTAGTTAAATTGGCAGATATTATGCAGTTGGTTTAGGGCCAGAAGAAAAGAATAGTTTTCTTATTTAATAAATTTTAACTGAGGTGGCAGAGTAGTGCATTAGATTTAAGCTTTAATCATAAAGGTTTAAATCCTTTCTTTAGTAGTGATTGTTTCTTCATTGTCTATTATTATTACTTATGTTTGTGTGTTATTAGGTTTAGCATTTTTTACATTATTAGAGCGTAAGGGATTAAGGTATTCACAAACTCGGAAGGGTCCTAATAAGGTTGGAATTATAGGTCTTCCTCAGCCGTTGGCTGATGCATTAAAATTATTGTCTAAAGAGATGGCAAAGCCTTTAATGGTTAACCAGGTACCTTATTTTATTGCTCCTGTTTTAAGGTTAGTCCTAGCTTTATTATTATGGCAAGTTCTACCTTCTTGTTCTGTATCTTTTATTTTTAAGCTTGGTGTAATGTTTTTTCTTTGTGTTTCTAGTATAAATGTATATGGAACTTTAATTGCTGGCTGGGGGTCTAATTCTAAATATGCGTTATTAGGAGCTGTGCGGGCTGTTGCTCAAACTATTTCTTATGAGGTCAGCCTTGCTTTAGTTTTAATATTTTGTTTATTTTTATCTTTTAGGTTAGATTTTGGTGAGATTAGTGTGGATCAAAGACTGGTTTGGTTTTTCTTTTTAATAGTTCCTATGGGAGTAGTTTGGTTTTTGACATGTGTTGCTGAGACTAATCGTGCCCCTTTTGATTTTGCTGAAGGAGAGTCTGAGCTGGTTTCAGGGTTTAATATTGAATACGGGGGTGGGGGATTTGCGTTAATTTTCATGGCTGAGTATGGAAATATTTTATTAATAAGAATATTAACATCTTGTATTTTTTTCGGTGGAAGAAGTATTTTATTTTTTAATGATTTTTTTATGTGCTTAAAAATTTTATTTTTTTGTTTTGTTTTTGTTTGACTACGTGCTAGATTTCCGCGGTTTCGTTATGATTTATTAATAAACCTAACTTGGAAGGGGATTCTTCCTTTTTCTTTAGGGGCGTTAGGGATAGTAGTTGGTTTAAGGTTTTTGGTTTAATTATAAAATAGGTCAGAAACATAGTTTAAGAAAAATATCGGTATTGGAGACCGAAGATTAGATATATTTCTATTTTCTGATATGGTTTTATATAGGTTAGTGAGATTAAGGTTTTGTTTTTTTATTATGCTTCCTATTATACTTCACCCTTTAAGGGTAGGGGTTTGTGTTTTGGTAATTAGAGTTTTTTCTTGTTTGTTGATTTCTATAGTTAGTCACGCATGGTACGGTTATATATTGTTTTTGATTTTTGTTGGCGGGTTGCTTGTAATATTTGCTTATGTTTGTGCTCTTACCCCTAATGTTATTTTTACTGGTTATAGAGATGTATTTTTGTGTTTATTTTTGTATGTAGGAATTTTTTTTTTAATTAAAAAAATATTTTTTATAGATGCATTTAGTGTTTCTGGGTTAGATGAAATTAGTGTTCTTAGATCAACTATGGGGGAGAGTCTTGTGTTTCCTTTTTTTATATCAATTATTATTGGTTTAGGGTTAATTTTATTGTTTACTTTATTGGCTGTAGTGAAGATTTGTACAATAGATGGGGGTTCATTACGTGGGTATAAGTAATTTGGTTTAATGTTTTTGTGGTGTATATAAAGCACACTAAGATTTTCATTCTAGAGGAGTAAAATTATTTACCAAAAATAGTAATATGCGAATTTCATTACGTAAAAGTCATCCTTTGTTTAGAATTATTAATGGCAGATTAATTGATTTGCCGGCACCTAGAAATCTTTCTGTGTGGTGGAGATTTGGTTCAATAATAGGGGTTTGTTTGGTGGTCCAGATTGTAACAGGTTTGTTTTTATCTATACACTATACTCCCCACACTGACTTAGCTTTTTCTTCTATTATACATATTGTTCGTGATGTAAATAGCGGTTGGTTACTTCGTGCAATTCATGCTAATGGAGGTTCTTGTTTTTTTATTTGTATATATGTTCATATTATGCGTGGGTTATACTATGGTTCTTTTGTATTGTTTGAGACTTGAATAATTGGAGTTATCTTGTTGGTGTTGACTATGGCTACGGCTTTTTTTGGTTACGTACTTCCTTGAGGGCAAATATCTTTTTGAGGGGCTACTGTTATTACAAATTTGTTTTCAGCCATTCCTTATTTTGGTGGGGAGTTGGTTCAATGGTTATGGGGAGGGTTTTCAGTTGATAATGCAACTTTAAATCGATTTTTTTCGTTTCATTTCTTAGTTCCTTTTGTAATTATTGGTGCTGTTGTTGGACACTTTCTTTTTTTACATGAGACCGGGTCAAATAACCCATTAGGGTTGAGTAGTGACGGGGATAAAATTCCGTTCCACGGATATTATTCTTTTAAAGATTTATTTGGGTTTGTTGTTTTATTTTTTTGTTTGGGGGTGGTTGTTTTATTTGCTCCTAATTTATTAACAGACCCTGAAAATTATATTCCGGCCAATCCCTTAGTTACCCCTATTCATATTCAACCTGAGTGATATTTTCTTTTTGCTTATGCTATTTTACGATCAATTCCTAATAAGCTGGGGGGTGTTGTAGCTCTTGCGTTATCTGTGGTTATTTTTTTTATTGTTCCTTTTCTTTTCTGTAGTAGTATTCAATCTTTTTCTTTTTCACCCATAAATCAGGTTATTTTTTGGTTTTTTGCTGGGACTTGGGTAATTTTAACTTGAGTTGGGGCACGACCGGTTGAAGTTCCATATGAGTTTATTGGGCAGGTTTGTACGTTTTTTTATTTTTTTTATTTTTTAGTGTCTTTTGGGGTGCAGAAAATATGGGAGAAAATTCTTGGTTAATTTAGTTATTTTTATGGAGAAAATTTTGTTTTGAAAACAGGATTAAAGTGTTCGATTCACTTAGTAGCTTAGCAATAAAGAGATAGTAATAACTCTAATCTTCGGCTTACAAGACCGTTGCTTCTTAATTTTAGCTTTTATTGCTTTATATGGTATGGTGGAATTTCCCTTTCTAATTGTTTTAGGTGTTTTTGGAAGACTTTTTTCTGTTTTGAGTTTGTCTATACAATCTAAGCATTTGCTTAGTTCATTGTTAAGGTTAGAGGCGTTGATAATAAGATTATTTGTGTTGTTATTGAGATGTTGTTTTTTTTTGAATTCTGAGAGACATTTGGTTTTAATATTTATTACATTAGGTGGTTGTGAGGCCAGGTTAGGATTAGCTATTTTAGTTTCTTTAATTCGAACTCACGGGAATGATTACGTTTATAGATTTAATTCACATAAGTGTTAATATTATTAAGGTTTAATATCGGGTTGTGTTTTCTTGGCGGAAGAGTTTTAGGAAAATGGGGGTGGTATGTACGTTTGTGGGGATTGTTTATTGGTAGGTTTTTTAGTATTAAACTTCTTTATTTTCCTATAAACGGTGTCTATGTAGATTTTGGGGTTTTAATGAGAGATGGTTTGAGAAGGGCGCTTATTTGTTTAACTTGGTGGATTTCTAGTCTTATGGTATTATCTAGACAACTAAGTGTAAAATGTTCCGGTAATCATAGGTCAATATTTTCTTTTATGGTTTGTTTTTTAAACCTTGTTTTAATGATGACATTTTTGAGGTCAAATGTGGTTAGATTTTATATTTTTTTTGAGTTATCTTTAGTTCCTACTTTGTTGTTGATTTTGGGGTGAGGGTATCAACCAGAACGTCTTCAGGCGGGAATGTATATAATAATATATACAATTAGGGCTTCTTTACCACTATTAGTATTAATTATATTTTTAACTTTAAAAATATCTACTTCAATATTTTTTTACTCTTTTTTAGTTAATGGTGGGGTGTTTTTTTCCGGGTGAGTGAAGGAGATTGCGTATCTTGTGATGATTGGGGCCTTTTTAGTTAAACTTCCTATTTTTTCTGTTCATCTTTGACTTCCTAAGGCTCATGTAGAGGCTCCTGTTGCCGGTTCTATGATTTTGGCTGGGGTTTTGTTGAAGTTGGGTGGGTATGGTATTATCCGTATAATTCAATTTTATGAAATTAATAGGGTTTTTGTTAATAATTTTATTTTAGTTCTAGGGTTGTTTGGTGGTATAATTACAAGGGTAATGTGTATCCGTCAGGTTGATTTAAAAATGCTAGTGGCTTATTCTTCAGTTGGGCATATAGGTGTTATGCTTAGTGGTTTATTGACCGGTTCTGTTTGAGGTTGAGCTGGAGGTTTAGGTATAATATTAGCTCATGGGTTGTGCTCTTCTGCTTTATTTAGTATAGTAAATATGATTTATGAGAATAGTGGTTCGCGGAGAGTTCTTTTGAATAAGGGGGGTTTAGTAGAGTTTCCTGCGTTTTCTATGTGGTTTTTTATGTTCTGTGCTGTTAATATGGCTGCCCCTCCTTCTATTAGTTTATTAAGAGAAGTGCTGATTATTCCTAGAATTATATATTATAGAGGGTATTTATTTGTATTTTTTATAGTTATAAGGTTTTTAGCTGCTGTATATAATTTATTTTTATATACTAGAACTCAACACGGTTCAAAACCTAATAGACTAAGGGTTGTCGGAAAAACTGAAGAGGTAAATTTTTTAGTTCTTTTTATGCATTTAATTCCTATTAATTTTTTTATTTTAAAGCTTGATGTTTTATGTTTTTGGGTTTAAGTTTGAGTTAGTTTAAATAAAACGTTAGAGTGTGGATCTAAAGATAAGATTGTTCTTACTTAAAAGTGAGTAATATAGTAGGTAACAGAAGGGCAGTAAAGTCTTCCTCTATTAGGAGATGTTTTCTTTTCTTTTATTGTTTTTTTATTTGTCCTTTTTTATTGTATATTGTGTTGACAAATGGGTGTCAAATTATTGAGTGGGAGATACTAAGTATGAGGAGGTGTTTAATTTCTGTTCCGTTTATTTTAGATCCTGTTGGGGTCAGGTTTAGGTTTGTTGTGTGTTTTATTTCTGGTTGTGTAATATTATTTTCTTCTTTTTATATGGCTAGAGAAGTATTCTTAAGGCGGTTTATTTGATTGGTTATATTATTTGTGTTTTCAATAAATGCTTTAATTTTTATTCCTAGGAGTATTGCTTTACTTTTAGGGTGAGACGGATTAGGGATTGTATCATTTGTTTTAGTTGTTTTTTATCAGAATAATAAGTCTTTAGGTGCTGGTATGTTAACGGCTTTAGCTAATCGTGTTGGAGATGTAGCTCTTTTAACAGGTATTGGTTTGGCCTTAAGGGGAGGACATTGAAATATTTTATTTTTTGACAGGTCGGAGTATTTAGGTGGTTTAGCTGTGTGTATTATATTAGCTGGGATAACTAAAAGGGCTCAGGTTCCTTTTTGTAGGTGGTTACCAGCTGCTATGGCGGCCCCAACTCCTGTTTCTGCTCTTGTTCACTCTTCTACACTAGTTACGGCTGGTGTTTTTTTACTAATTCGTTTTTATTATTTTATTAGTGTTTGAGAGTATTTTAATGTTGTGTTGATTTTCATTTCTGTTGTAACTTTAGTTTTAGCTGGAATTGGGGCTAGGTATGAGTTTGATTTAAAAAAGGTTATTGCTCTCTCTACTTTAAGGCAACTTGGTGTGATAATAATAAGTCTTGGTTTAGGGTTTCCTATACTTGCATTATTTCATTTATTTACACATGCTTTGTTTAAGGCTATGTTGTTTTTGTGTGCTGGTAGAATTATCCATAGAAGCGGGGATATTCAAGATCTTCGATTACTTGGCGGTCTTTGAAAAGACATACCTGTTACTGTTAGGTGTTTAAATGTTGCTAATTTAGCTCTTTGCGGGGCTCCTTTTGTTGGCGGGTTTTACTCTAAAGATTTGATTTTAGAGATAATAATATTTTCCCCTTGTAATATGTTTATTATTTTTATGGGGTTGTTAGCAACCGGGTTAACCTGTCTTTATTCTTTACGCCTTTCTTATTACTCTTTATGGGGGGTTATAGGCCGTTTAAGGTTAGGTTCTCCTAGTGATGAGAATTTAAGATGTAGTTTTTCTATAATTTTTTTAACTATTCTAACTATTTTTGGTAGTTTAATTATTCAGGAGAGTATTATCGGTTTTAGTGAAGTTATTATTATTCCCATTTTATATAAAATGAGTATTTTTTTTGTAATTGGGGTTGGCGGGTTTTTAGCTTTTCTTATTGTGGAAAAAAGTATAGTAAAAGAGTCCTACGGGTCAGCAAGAACTAATTTTTTTTCTTTAATGTGGTTTTTTAGCCTTCTTTCTACTCACCCGTTTTCTTTTTTGGTAATAAAAGGGGGTGAGACTATATTTAAGCAGCTAGATCATGGTTGGTTGGAGGTTATTGGTGGAAAAGGAGTTTTTAACAGAGTTAAATTTGTTTCTAAGATAAACCAAGAAGTACAGAAGTCTATTATTAATAGGTTTATTTTTAGTATATTTTTTATATTTTTGTGTTTGTTTGTAGTTTTTATAATATAAAAGATATGGCCTTATGAGGACAACTCGGTTTTCAGGATGCTTGTTCTCCTTTGATAGAACAGTTAATTTTTTTTCATGATCATGCTATGTTAATTTTGGTATTAATTGTAAGAATTGTTTTTTATGCTTTTATTTCTTTTATGAGAAATAGGTACTCCTGTCGTAATATTCTTGCTGGAGAGGAGATTGAGACAATTTGGACAGTTGTTCCTGGTATTCTTTTAGTGTTTTTAGCTCTTCCTTCTCTTCGTTTACTCTATCTTTTAGATGAGGTGTTGGATACAAGGCTTACTGTGAAAGTAATTGGTCATCAATGGTACTGATCGTATGAGTATTCAGATTTTATAGAGGTTAGTTTTGATTCTTATATGGTTCCTACTAATGAATTGTTAGAGGGAGATTTTCGCTTATTGGAGGTTGATAATCGTATAGTAGTACCTCTTGAGTCTTCTGTGCGTGTTTTGGTTACATCAGCGGATGTGATTCATTCATGGGCTGTTCCTTCTTTAGGGGTAAAGGTTGATGCTGTTCCCGGCCGTTTAAACCAAATTAGGTTTTTTATAAGGTATCCTGGGGTATTTTTCGGTCAATGTTCAGAAATTTGTGGGGCTAATCATTCTTTTATGCCAATTGTTGTTGAGGGGGTGGAGATGGAAGATTTTATCTCTTGACTTGTTGGTAATGTTTCTGATTAGATAAGGGATATTAGTTAAATAATAATATTAGCTTGTCGTGCTAAAGTTACTTCTTTGTAGTATATCCTTATGCCACACTTTTCGCCTATTTATTGGATGTTGATTTGATCTATGGTTTGAGGATTTTTTTTTGTGTCTATAGTAGTTTTTTGGTGGGAGTATCCATATTCATATAAAGATAAATATAGGAAACGGTTTAATTGAGATTGAGCACTGTGGTATACCACTAAAATGTGGGTGTGGGTTGTTCATAAAAATCATTTTTGACCTAAAATAAATTATGGTATTCCTATTATGTATTGGTTTTTATAATAATGCTTGTAGATATTTTTTCTTCATTTGATGACCATAATACGGTGTTTTTTGGTTCTTTATTTTTTTTTATATGATTAGGTAGATTTTCAGCTTTATTTTTTGTGAGGGTGAAGTATTGGCTTCCATCAAATCGATGGGTTGCTGTTGTTTCCTTACTTAAAAGAACTGTTGTTTCTTTAGTTAATCTTTCTACTGGTATTCAGTTATTACACTTTAAGTTAGTAATTACTACAGTTTTTGTTTTTATTTTATTTACTAATTTGTGCGGTCTTATTCCTTATATATTTGGTAACAGAAGTCATTTAGCTGTGACTTTGGTTTTGAGGGTTCCTTTGTGGTTGGCATTAGTTGGGTCTGGTTTTTTTCGGGGTATACGAGTTACTTTAGGGAACCTCCTTCCTAGCGGATCTCCTGTTGCTCTAAGGCCATTTCTTATTTTAGTAGAGTCTATTAGAGTTGCTATTCGTCCTTTTATTTTAGCTTTACGACTGGCTGCAAATATAACTGCAGGGCATATTGTTTTAAGATTAATTGGTGGGTTTTTTGCTAGAAGTTTGGTTGTAGGAAGAAAGAGGATGTATCTTTTAGGATCTGTTGAAATTTTTTATCATATGTTTGAGTTTGGAGTTGGGTGCATTCAGGCTTATATTTTTGTTCTTTTGGTGGTTTTATATAGTAATGATCATGTGGTTTCTTACTATTTCACTCGGTTTTAGTGTAAAAGTTGCGTGAATAGAAAGGTGTGGTGTTTATAAGAGAGAAACCTCTTCCCTAACATCTTCAATGTCATGCTCTGTTTTTATAAGCTATTTAAACAATATAGTTAGGCAGAAGTTAAAAAATAATTTTTATTTAAAGCTTTGAAGGCTATTAGTTTTGTTAACTTAAACTTCTATAGGATTTGATGAGAACATATTTTCAAAGTTGCAATTTGTTGTATTTGTTTATACTACTAAACC